GCGGCAAGGGTTTGTTGTTTGTTGTTTGTTGTTTGTTGTTTGTTGTTTGTTGTTTGTTGTTTGTTGTTTGTTGTTTGTTGTTTGTTGTTTGTTGTTTGTTGTTTGTTGTTTGTTGTTTGTTGTTTGTTGTTTGTTGTTTGTTGTTTGTTGTTTGTGTCTTGTGGTCTAGGTGGTGTATTGTGTTAGGGCTGTTTCTTTAACAGTTTGGGTGCTGGGTGGGTGAGTTGGGGGTGGATTGTTAGTTGTGCGTTAATGAAATTTTAGAGAAAGTTAAAATGTAATATGTATCGATACAGTAAACGATGGCAACGAAAGTTGTTATCGTGCGTTAATGAAATTTTAGAGAAAGTTAAAATGTAATATGTATCGATACAGTAAACGATGGCAACGAAAGTTGTTATCGTGCGTTAATGAAATTTTAGAGAAAGTTAAAATGTAATATGTATCGATACAGTAAACGATGGCAACGAAAGTTGTTATCGTGCGTTAATGAAATTTTAGAGAAAGTTAAAATGTAATATGTATCGATACAGTAAACGATGGCAACGAAAGTTGTTATCGTGCGTTAATGAAATTTTAGAGAAAGTTAAAATGTAATATGTATCGATACAGTAAACGATGGCAACGAAAGTTGTTATCGTGCGTTAATGAAATTTTAGAGAGAGTTAAAATGTAATATGTATCGATACAGTAAACGATGGCAACGAAAGTTGTTATCGTGCGTTAATGAAATTTTAGAGAAAGTTAAAATGTAATATGTATCGATACAGTAAACGATGGCAACGAAAGTTGTTATCGTGCGTTAATGAAATTTTAGAGAAAGTTAAAATGTAATATGTATCGATACAGTAAACGATGGCAACGAAAGTTGTTATCGTGCGTTAATGAAATTTTAGAGAAAGTTAAAATGTAATATGTATCGATACAGTAAACGATGGCAACGAAAGTTGTTATCGTGCGTTAATGAAATTTTAGAGAAAGTTAAAATGTAATATGTATCGATATGATATGTGATGTTGATGATCTAAAAATTTTGTTTAAATTTGGTTGAAAATTGCCTAGTGTTGTTTAGAAAGTTAGAGGAAGTGTAAAAGTAAGGAATTATGTCTAACAAGCATTCATCAAATAGCAACATATATAAGAGCCAGTAAATACATCATAACTAAATGTAAACCAAAGTGCATCAGTGTTAAGATGATTCCCCTAATACTTGAAACCGTCTCATTCAGGCATTCCTGAGGACTAGGACAGGCCGCAACACATGTGATGCTCACGTCAACAAATAGTATTTACCCGCCGCACTGGAAGGGTCGAGTGAAGAAGCCCAAAAAAAAGAAATACCAGAGGTGCCGGAACCTTTAAGATGCCGCGATCACGGACGAAAATGATGAAACACATCAACCAGATGTATCTGTGAAGAGCAAGATATCAGGAGTTATTCAAGTTATGGCCCTGACCGAGGAACCAGAGGCGCAAAAGCGCAAGTTGGGCTAGGGTGTAGGGGGAAAGAATGGGCCTGAAGCTAGTAGCATGGGATCTTTCATACGCCGGGTTGCTGATTTCACGTGAGAAGTCAAATCAATAGATAACCTAATCCCTGAAGCTGGCGCCCCGAGAAGTTATTGGATATTAAGCGCTCCTCCATTAAGATCAAGTAGCCAGACATATCCGTACCTACCACAGATAAGCAATGCACACACCATTAAAAGCATGGGCTTAGTCCTCTTAACGGGACAGAAAGCAATTACTACAGTTCATAACAGTATCATTTCCCAGATTCACTACATAACATTCGTTTAGCACGAGAGTAGTAAAGCTAATCCGTATATCATTACTTAGTTAATCCTTGAAAGTATTACTCTATCAATCTCTAAAGCATATCCGTATACAAGAACATTTTCATTTAACCCTACAGTAATAATTGTAACACATACATTCAAATTAATGCCCTAGCACTAACATAATGTATTATGTACATAGAGTGAATGCACGCCATACATGGGGGGGTAGGGGGGGGTAGGAGGAGAGTATTTTTAGGGAGTTCCTGTGGTTGAGTCAGACAACGGCGGCTTTTCAGGTCGCAGGTCTTGGAGAGAAGCCAAGCAGGAATTGCTATGACTTATCTCGTATTGTTTTTGGGAGTATGTTTTGTTTTGGGAGGGTTGGCCGTTGCGTCCAATCCCTCTCCTTATTATGGGGTAATTGGTTTAGTGTTGGCTTCTGTTATGGGGTGTGGATGGTTGTTGAGTCTGGGGGTTTCCTTTGTATCGTTGGTGTTATTTATGGTTTATTTGGGGGGGATGCTGGTGGTTTTTGTGTACTCTGTGGCTTTGGCTGCAGATCCGTTTCCTGAGGGTTGAGGAGAGTGGCCTGTTGTGGTGTATAGTGTGGGGCTTATTCTGGTACTTGGTGTTGGACTCGGAGTTGGAGAGTTTGGGGGATGGAAATTTGGGTTGAGTACTGTTGATAGTGAGGGGGTAATGTCCGTTCGCTTAGATTTTAGTGGGGTGGCTTTGTTTTATTCGTATGGGGCAGGAATGTTTCTAGTGGCGGGGTGGGGGTTATTGTTGACGTTATTCGTTGTGCTAGAGCTTGTGCGGGGGTTATCTCGTGGGGCGATTCGTGCCGTTTAGGGTCAGGGATTGTCAGAGAATAGTTTAATTTAAAATGCCAGCTTTGGGAGTTGGGGATGGAGGTTTGAGTCCTCTTTCTCTGAAGTGGGATAAACTCTAAGAAGGGGGAGTAGCCTTCACTCTTTGGTTTACAAGACCAATGTTTTTATAAACTATTAGAGTATGTTAGTGGCTGAGTATCTTGTTTTCTAGGGTCCCGGCGAGGGGGAAGAGGATTAGGAGAATGGTGAAATAGGTGAGGGAGGCTAGTTGGCCGATGATGATGAAGGGGTGCTCTACTGGTTGGCTACCTACTCATGTTAGGATGGTAAGGTTGGCTACTAGGGTTCAGAATAGGAGTTGGGAGAGGGGGCGGAAGGCTATTGAGCGTTGTTTGGATTTGTGGAGAAGGGGAATTAGGAATAGGATTAGTACGGATGCTGCTAGGGCTAGTACTCCTCCCAGTTTATTGGGAATTGACCGTAGAATAGCGTAGGCAAATAGGAAGTATCATTCTGGTTTGATGTGTGGAGGTGTGACTAGAGGGTTTGCTGGGGTAAAGTTTTCTGGGTCTCCTAGAAGGTTGGGTGAGAATAGGGCGAGGGTGGTGAGTGGGAGGAGTAAGAGTATGAACCCTAGGATGTCTTTTGTGGAGTAGTAGGGGTGGAATGGGATTTTGTCGGAATTAGCTACGATGCCTAGTGGATTGTTTGAGCCAGATTCGTGGAGGAAGGTGAGGTGAATTAGGGTGAGGCCTGTAATTATGAATGGAAGGAGGAAGTGTAGTGCGAAGAATCGGGTTAGTGTAGGGTTGTCTACTGAGAAGCCGCCTCAGGCTCATTCTACAAGAGTTTGGCCGATGTAGGGGATAGCCGAGAATAAGTTGGTAATGACTGTGGCTCCTCAGAAGGATATTTGGCCTCATGGCAGGACATAGCCCACGAAGGCGGTTGCTATGAGGGTGATTAAGAGGATAATGCCTGTGTTTCAGGTTTCTTTATATAGGTAGGAGCCGTAGTAGAGTCCGCGGCCGATGTGAAGGTAGATGCAGATAAAGAAGAATGAGGCTCCGTTTGCGTGTAGGTTGCGGATTAGTCAGCCGTACTGTACATTTCGGCATGTGTGGGCGATGGAGGAGAAGGCTAGGGTTGTGTCTGCAGTGTAATGGGCGGCTAGTAGGAGGCCGGTTAGGATTTGTGTGATTAGGCAAATACCTAGGAGTGATCCGAAGTTTCATCAGGTGGAAATGTTTGATGGGGTGGGTAGGTCAATTAGGGAGTTGTTGATTATTTTTAGGAGGGGGTGAGATTTTCGGAGGTTGGGGGCCATTAAGGTTTTAGGTTTGTGTTGATAGGATGAGGAGGGCGGATAGAGCGAAGGATCCTAGGTAGGTTTTGATTAATCCAGTGTGGAGGGTGGTTGTGGTTTTGGTGGCTATGACTTGTAGGTTGGCAAGTCCTTCGGGGCCTATTTTTTTGTATCAGGAGAGGTCAATCAAGTGTAAGGCAATTTTTTGTCCGTTGTCTAGTAGGTGGGTGGTGCTAGAGCGGTGTGTTAGGGAGTTGAAGTAGCCTAGGGAGGAGGAGAAGTTTAGGTAAGTATTTTGTTTGGGGTGTGTTAGGGTGTGTGTTATTGTTGAGAGTTCTAGGGCTAGGGTAATGCCTAGTATTGTGACGATGATGGCTGCAGTTTTTGTGATGGTGGGTATGGTTATTGGGAGAGTTTTTATTGGGGTAATGTATGATGTGATGAATAAGCCGGCGAAGATGCTGCCTAGGGCAAGGCGGGTGAGGGGGTTTGTGATTGTGGGGTTATTTTCGTTTACTGGTGGGTTCGTGGGTGTACGGGGAAATCCTGTTTGGACTATTAATGTTATTCGTAGACTGTAGGTTGCGGTGAATGCTGTGGCTAAGAGAGTTAGGAGGAGTGCTCAGGTGTTTAGATGGGATGTGTTTAAGCTTTCGATAATGAGGTCTTTTGAGTAGAATCCGGCTAAAAATGGGGTTCCTATAAGGGCTAGGTTACCGATGGTTAGGCAGGAGGTGGTTGTTGGGAGTATCTTTTGTAGTCCTCCTATTTTGCGAATGTCTTGTTCTCCGTTGAGGCTGTGGATAATGGTTCCTGAGCAGAGGAATAGTATAGCTTTGAAGAAAGCGTGTGTTGAAATGTGGAGAAAGGCTAGTTGTGGGAGGTTTAGGCCGATGGTGACTATTATTAATCCTAGTTGGCTGGATGTGGAGAAGGCGATGATTTTTTTAATATCGTTTTGTGTGAGAGCACATGTCGCGGCAAATAGTGTGGATAGGGCTCCTAGGCATAGGCATAGGGTGAGGGCGGTTGGGTTGTTGGTGAATATGGGGTGGGTGCGGATGAGCAGGAAAATTCCAGCTACTACTATGGTGCTGGAATGGAGTAGGGCAGAGACTGGGGTTGGGCCTTCTATGGCGGCAGGTAATCACGGGTGGAGGCCGAATTGGGCTGATTTGCCTGTAGCAGCGAGGATGAGGCCTAGTAGGGGGAGTGTGGGGGTTATTTGGGTTGGGGTGAGAGTTTGTTGTATTTCTCAGGTGTTTATTGTTGAGGCGAGTCATGCTATGCTTAGGATGAGGCCGATGTCTCCGATTCGGTTGTAAAGTACGGCTTGAAGCGCAGCTGTGTTGGCTTCTGTTCGTCCTTGTCACCAGCCAATTAGTAAGAAAGATATTATTCCGACTCCTTCTCAGCCGATGAATAGTAGGAATATGTTGTTGGCAATGGTCAGGGTTAGTATGGCAATTAGGAATATTAGGAGGTAGAGGAAGAACTTTGTGATGTGTGGTTCTGAAGCTATGTATCATGTTGCGAATTGAAGGATGGATCATGTTACGAATAGTGCGATTGGGAAGAATATTAGAGAGTATTGGTCTATTTTGAGGCTAAGGGGAATTTTAAAGTTTGTGGTGAGTTTTCATTCTCAGTGGGAGATAATGCTTTCTGCGCCTGAGTAAATGAAGAGGGTTATGGGTACTAGGCTGATTAGGAAGGCGGTTTTGACGGTGCGTGTGATAGTGGTTGGGGAGTTTGGGGGTGTTTTTGATAGGGGAGACAGTAGGATGGGAGTGAGGATGGTAGTTAGTGTGAGGAGTATGGAGGTGTTGAGTAGTAGTGTTATTTCCACTACTTTTACTTGGATTTGCACCAAGATGCGTGGTTCCTAAGACCAGTGGATTGCTGTTATCCTTTAAAAGTAAGGGGGCTGAGGTTTTAGACTCAGATGCAGGAGTTAGCAGCTCTTGTTGGTTGAACCTCCCCTCGGCAGGTAAGAAGGGTTTAACTTCTATTTTTAGAATCACAGTCTAATGTCTTAGTTAAAACTATACTTGCTATGAGAGGATTCCTGAGATGAGGCTTGGTTTTAGGATAAGGAGTAGCATGGGGATGATGTGGAGGGTTATTAGGAGGTGTTCTCGTGTGTTTGAGTTTTGGATGGATGTGATGTGGGTTGGGAGGACTCCTCGTTGGGTTGCTAGTAGTATAAACAGTGTGTATGCGGCGGTTAGTAGGGTTGTGGTGCCAGTTAGGATGATTGTTGGGGAGGATCAGTTGAATAGGGAAGTTATAATGGTTAATTCGGCTATTAGGTTTGTTGTGGGTGGGAGTGCTATGTTTGAAAGGTTGGCTAGTAGTCATCATGTGGCCATGAGGGGTAGGAGGGGTTGGAGGCCGCGTGTTAGGAGAAGGATTCGGCTGTGTGTTCGTTCGTAGTTTGTGTTGGCTAGGCAGAATAATATTGAGGAGGTGAGTCCGTGGGCAATTATGAGGATTATTGCGCCTGAGAATGCTCAGTGGGTTTGGATTATGCTTGCGGCAATGACTAGGCTCATGTGGCTTACAGAGGAGTAAGCGATGAGTGATTTTAGATCTGTTTGGCGGAGGCAGATTGAACTTGTTATTAGTGCTCCTCATAAGGCTAGGGTGAGGAATGGGTAGTGTAGGTGGTTGGAGAGGGGGCCTGTTAGGAGAGTGATTCGTATGATGCCATAGCCTCCTAGTTTTAGTAGTAGGGCAGCGAGTAATATGGATCCTGCAATTGGGGCTTCCACGTGGGCTTTGGGTAATCAAAGGTGTAGCCCATATAGGGGGGCTTTTACTATGAATGCTGTTAGCAGGGCTAGGTTTGATAGAAGATTGGTTCAGGAGTTGCTTGGGGCAGGAGGGGTTAGTTCTAATATAGTTAGATGTAATGTGCCGGTTTGTGTGTGGAGATGGAGGATTGCGATGAGGAGGGGCAGGGAGCTGATGAGGGTGTAAAATAGGAGGTAGATGCCGGCGCTTAGGCGTTCTGGCTGGTTACCTCATCGTGTGATTAAGATTAGTGTGGGGATTAAGGTTGCTTCGAATGAGATATAGAATAGTGTTAGTTCCGTGGCTGAGAAGGCTAGGATGAGGAGTGGTTGGATGATGATTAGGGTTGAGATGAAGATTTGTTTTCGTGTTAGGGGTTCGTGTTGAAGATGGTTTTGGCTCGCTATAATTATGAGGGGGAGTAGTCAGCAGCAGAGTACTAATAGAGGGGATGAGGTTTGGTCGATGCCGGTCCATTGTGTTAGGTTTTTGTGGGGATAGTAAGATGGTAGTAGTCATTGTAGGCTGATTGTAGCGATTAAGATGCTGTGTGTGGTAGTGTTGGCCCATAAAAATTTTGGGGGGGATAGGAGGGTGGTGGGGAGGAGCATGATTGTTGGGATGAGGATTTTTAGCATTGTAGGAGGTTTAGGTTGTGTAAGTGGTCGGAGCCATGGGTTCGGGTTGAGGCTACTAGTATGGCCAGACCTACACCTGCTTCGCAGGCAGAAAATGTGAGTATGAGTACTGGTATTAGGGTGAAGGATGCGGCTTGGTTTTCGACTGGTCAGATTGATAGGGCAATGTACATGGAGAGTATTATGCTTTCTAGGCAGAGTAGGGCGGAGATTAGGTGAGTTCGGTGGAAGGCTAGGCCTAGGCTACTTAGGGCGAAGGCTGAGTAGAAGCTTAGGTGTGTAGGGGACATAAAGAAAGTCATAGGGCTGGGCTATGGTCTGTTGAGCCGAAATCAACTATCTTGGTTAGACTAACTTTCTGTGTTTATTCTGCTCATTCTAAGCCCCCTTGCATTCATTCGTAGATGAGGCCCAGTGTGAGGAGGAGGATGATGGTGGAGGTTCAAGTTAGGGTCGTGGTGGGGGATTGGAGTTGAATCGCTCATGGGAGTGGGAGTAGGAGGGCGATTTCTAAGTCGAATAAGAGGAATAAGATTGCTACTGAGAAAGAATCGGATTGAGAATGGAAGTCGAGCTGATCCCAGGGGGTCAAAACCGCATTCGTATGGGGATAGTTTTTCTGAGTCTGGGTTGGTTTGGGCTAATCAGAAGTTTAGTGTGGTTAGAGCAGTGCTAAGGGCGAGGGAGAGGGTGAGTATGAATGTGATTATGTTGATTGCTCTTCTCTGGAGTTGTACCAGATTCTAGAGATTGGAAGTCAATTGTAATGGATATACTAGAAGAGCAGGCTCCTCATCAGTAGATGGTTATATAGAGGAATAGTCAGATGATATCTACGAAGTGTCAGTATCAGGCAGCTGCTTCGAATCCGAAGTGGTGGTTGGATGTGAAGTGAAATTTGATTAAGCGTAGAAGGCAGATAGATAGGAAGGAGGAGCCAATGATTACGTGGAGGCCGTGGAATCCTGTAGCGACAAAGAAGGTTGAGCCGTATACGCCGTCGGCAATTGAGAATGGTGCTTCGTAGTATTCTATTGCTTGGAGTGTTGTGAAATAGAATCCTAGTAAGATTGTTAAGGTTAGAGCGTGGATTGCTTGTTTTCGGTTGCTTTCTGTAATGCTGTGGTGTGCTCATGTTACGGTAACTCCTGAAGCTAGGAGGATAGCTGTGTTTAGTAGGGGGACTTCTAGGGGGTTTAGTGGTTTGATTCCTGTTGGTGGTCATTGTCCGCCTAGCTCTGGGGTAGGGGCTAGGCTAGAGTGGAAGAATGCCCAAAAGAAGCCTAGGAAGAAGAATGCTTCGGATGTGATGAATAAGATTATTCCGTATCGTAGGCCTTTTTGGACTGTGGGGGTGTGGTGGCCTTGGAATGTGCTTTCTCGTACAATGTCTCGTCATCATTGTAGTATGACTAGGGCTATAGAAAGTAGGCCGAGGTTTAGGAGTTGTGAGGAGTTGTGGTGAAATCATATAATTAGTCCGGAGGTGGTGAGTAGGGCAGCAGCTGCACCGAAGATGGGTCAGGGGCTTGGGTCTACTATGTGGTAGGAGTGTGCTTGGTGGGCCATTAGATGTTTTCTTGTAAGTATAGGCTTAGTAGGAGGACGAAGACATAGGCTTGGATTATGGCTACTGCTACTTCTAGGATTGTTAGTAGAAGTAGGATTGATATGGTTAGGATAGATACGGTTGGTATGATTGGGAGCAGGGTGGTGATGGCTGTGGAAATAAGTTGAATGAGTAAATGGCCTGCTGTAAGGTTTGCTGTGAGGCGTACCCCTAGGGCTAGGGGGCGGATAAGCAGGCTAGTGGTTTCGATTATGATGAGGGCCGGGATTAGTGGGGTGGGGGTTCCTTCTGGTAAGAGATGGCCTAGGGAGATTGAGGGTTGGTTTCGTAGGCCGGTAAGGAGGGTGGCTAATCAGAGTGGGAAGGCTAAGGCTATGTTCATTGATAGCTGTGTGGTTGGGGTGAATGTGTATGGTAGTAGGCCCAGTAGGTTGGTTGTGAGAAGTAGTATTATTAGTGATGTTAGGATTAGGGCCCATTTGTGGCCTTTTTTGTTTAGTGGGGTTATTAGATGTTTTGTGATTGAGTGGAGGGATCATAGTTGGAGGGTGGAGAGGCGGTTGGTGATTCATCGGCTGTTAGGGGCAGGGAATAGGAGGGCTGGGAAAAGTATTGATAGTAGGATTAGTGGAATTCCTAAAAAGCACGGGCTGGCAAATTGGTCGAAGAAGCTTAGGTTCATGGTCAAGTTCATGGGGTAGTTTTAGTGGTTGTGGGTGTTTTGGAGGGGTAGTTGGTGGAGATAAAGGTTGTGAGTTTGGGTTGGATGATTAATGAGAGGATTAGTCAGGATGCTATTATAATGGGAAGTCATGGGTTTGGGTTGAGTTGTGGCATATCATTAAGGAGGAATAGTGGTCCTCTTTCTCTAGCTTAAAAGGCTAGTGCTGTGGCATAGCTTCTTAATGATTAGGATGGTAGTAGTGTGGATCAGTTCTCGAAGTGGGGGAGTGGAGTGGATTCTACTACGATTGGTATGTAGCTGTGGTTGGCCCCACAGATTTCTGAGCATTGACCGTAAAAGATTCCTGGTCGGGTGGCGATAAATGATGTTTGGTTTAGTCGTCCTGGGATTGCATCGGTTTTTACTCCTAGGGTGGGGACGGCTCAGGAGTGGAGGACATCACCTGCAGTGACGATAATGCGGATGGAGGATTCTATTGGAATGACGACGCGGTGGTCTACTTCTAGTAGTCGGAAGTGTCCTAGGGGGAGGTCTGTTGTTGGGATTATGTATGAATCGAATGTTAGGTCCTTGAAATCTGTGTACTCGTAGGTTCAGTATCATTGGTGCCCAATAGCTTTGAGGGTTAGGTCTGGTTCGTCAATTTCGTCTATTATGTATAGGATTTGTAGGGATGGTAGGGCAAGTAGGATGAGGACGATGGCTGGTAGGATGGTTCAGATCAGTTCTACTTCTTGTGCGTCAACAGTATTTGAGGATAGTTTTTCTATAAGTATAAGGGTTAAGAGGTAGAGGACTAGGCTGCAGATTGCTAGTGCTACTATTAGAGCATGGTCGTGGAATTCGACGAGTTCTTCTATAATGGGGGATGAGGCGTCTTGGAATCCGAATTGTGAGTGGTTGGCCATGGTGGGGTGTACAGGGTTTTCACCTGTGATTTAGTCTTGACAAGGCTATGTAATTGCTTTACTAATACCCCATAAAAGAAAGAAGCATGAGTGGTTTGACATGCGGCTGGCTTGAAACCAGTATGTGAGGGTTCGATTCCTTCCTTTCTTGTACTTGGACGAATGCTGGTTCTTCGAAGGTGTGGTAGGGGGGAGGGCAGCCGTGGATTCATTCAATGTTGGTGGTAATTAGTTCAGGTTGTAGGATTTTTCGTTTTGATGTGAAGGCTTCTCAGATGATAAATATTAGTATGATTACTGCAGTTATTGAGATTAGTGAACCGATAGATGATATGGTGTTTCATATGGTGTAGGCATCCGGGTAGTCGGAGTATCGTCGGGGCATGCCAGCTAAGCCTAGAAAGTGTTGTGGGAAGAAGGTTAGGTTAACACCTGTAAATATGACCCCGAAGTGGGCTTTGGCTCATGTGGGGTGCAAGGTGTATCCTGTGAATAAAGGGAATCAGTGAGTGAATCCTGCTAGAATGGCAAAGACAGCTCCTATTGAGAGGACATAGTGGAAGTGGGCGACTACATAGTATGTATCGTGTAGGGCAATGTCCAGTGAGGAGTTTGCTAGGACGATGCCTGTTAATCCTCCAATAGTAAAGAGGAAGATGAAGCCCAGGGCTCATAGTATTGGAGGATCTCATTTGATAGTCCCTCCATGCAGGGTCGCCAGTCAGCTGAAGACTTTGATGCCAGTTGGGATGGCGATGATCATGGTGGCGGATGTAAAGTATGCTCGGGTATCTACGTCTATTCCGACTGTGAATATGTGATGTGCTCATACGATAAAGCCGAGGAATCCGATAGATAGTATTGCTCATACCATTCCTATGTAACCGAAGGGTTCTTTCTTACCTGCGTAGTATGTTACTACGTGGGAGATGATTCCGAAGCCCGGTAGAATTAGGATATAGACTTCTGGGTGACCAAAGAATCAGAAGAGGTGTTGGTATAGGATTGGGTCTCCTCCTCCGGCTGGGTCAAAGAAGGTGGTGTTTAAGTTTCGGTCTGTTAGTAGTATGGTGATGCCGGCGGCAAGTACGGGAAGTGAGAGTAATAGGAGGACTGCTGTGATAAGGACGGATCATACGAATAGGGGGGTTTGGTATTGTGATAGGGCTGGAGGTTTTATGTTGATGGCGGTGGTGATGAAATTGATTGCTCCTAGGATCGAGGAGATTCCTGCTAGGTGGAGTGAGAAGATGGCTAAGTCTACTGATGCACCAGCATGGGCTAGGTTGCCTGCTAGAGGGGGATATACTGTTCATCCTGTGCCGGCTCCTGCTTCTACTGTGGAGGAGGCTAGTAGGAGTAGGAAGGAGGGGGGTAGTAGTCAGAAGCTTATGTTGTTTATGCGGGGAAATGCTATGTCAGGGGCGCCAATTATAAGGGGGACTAGTCAGTTTCCAAATCCTCCGATCATAATGGGTATTACTATGAAGAAGATTATTACGAAGGCATGGGCAGTGACGATTACATTGTAGATTTGGTCATCTCCGAGGAGAGTTCCAGGTTGGCCAAGTTCTGCGCGGATGAGTAAGCTGAGGGCAGTTCCGGCTATACCTGCTCATGCGCCAAAAATTAGGTAAAGGGTGCCGATATCTTTGTGGTTGGTTGAGAATAGTCATCGGTTGGTGAAGGTCACAGGTAAGATGGCCGAGTGTTTAGGCGTTAGGCTGTAGTCCTTTTTACAGAGGTTTGATTCCTCTTCTTATCGGTTCTGTAGTGAAATTCATATTGAGTTGCAAGCTCATTGATGTGTGCTAAGAGTACACCAGGACCTGGTAGACGGAAGCCTGTTGGTTAGGGCGCTTAGCTGTTAACTAGGATATTGTGGGATCGAAGCCCACCTGTCTAGGTAAGGCTCTAGCTTAATTAAAGTGTCTGGGTTGCATTCAGATGATGTAGGTTAGTATCCTGCGAGTCTTAGCAGAAACTAAGAGGGTTTAACTCTTGTCTAAGGCTTTGAAGGCCTTCGGTTTGGCTATCCTAAGTTTCTAGGTGGTTGCTAGGATTATGGGGGAGAGGGGTAGTAGTAGGATTGATAAGGAGGTAAGAATGGCGATTTGGAGGCTTGTTGGCTTATGGACAAGTCATTGTTTTATGTGGTTTGTGGGGTTTGGTGGAAGGGTGATTGTTGAATGGTATGCGAGACGGAGGTAAAAGAATAGTCCTAGTAATGAGAGTATAGCGATGATTGTAGCTGTTGCAGTTATTTCTTGCTTGGTAAGTTCTTGGATAATAAGTCATTTAGGTAGAAAGCCTGTTAGTGGAGGGAGTCCTGCTAGGGAGAGGAGGGTTAGTATCAGGGTCGCGTTTAGTATTGGGGTTTTTGTTCATGAGGTTATTATAGTGGATAGTTTTAGAGTTTTAGTTGTGTTGAGTGTGAGGAATGTTGTGACAGTTATTAGGGAGTATAGGTAGAAGGTTAGTAGGGTGAGTTTAGGGTTGTAGATGATGATAATGGTTATTCAGCCTAAGTGAGAGATGGATGAGAAGGCTAAGATTTTTCGAATTTGTGTTTGGTTTAATCCCATTCAGCCTCCTAAGGCTGCTGAAGCGATAGCCATGGAGGTTAATAGTGAGGGATTAAGTGTGTGGGATGTTATGAAGAGGATAGTAATTGGGGGAAATTTCATTATTGTTGCTAGTAGGAGGGCGGTAGTTATAGGGGAGCCTTGAAGTACTTCTGGAAATCAGAAGTGGAATGGGACTAGTCCTAGTTTTATTGCAATTGCGGTTGTTAGTAGGAGGCAGGATGTTGGGTGAGTTAGTTGGGTGATGTCTCATTGTCCTGTAGATCAGGCGTTGGTTGTGCTTGAGAAGAGTATCAGTGTGGAGGCAGTGGCTTGTACTAGGAAGTATTTGATTGTTGCTTCGATAGCTCGAGGGTGGTGGGATTTTGAGATAAGGGGAATAATAGCGAGAGTGTTGATTTCTAATCCAGTTCAAGCTATCATTCAATGGTTGCTTGAGATTGTGATGGTTGTTCCTAGAAGGAGACTTAGGTAGGAGATTAATTTTGTGAGTGGGTTCATTAATTGATTAGTAGGGGAAGGAGTTGAACCATCATTTTCGGGGTATGGGCCCGATAGCTTTTGTTAGCTGACTCTACTAGAAAATAATATAGAGGAAGTATGGAGGGTTTTGATCTCTTCTGCGTAGGTTCGACCCCTACTTTTCTAATTGTGCCTCAGGAAATGAGAGGGTTGGTATACCTCTATGTTCACTTTATCATAGTGACCCTTTAACGTTCAGGCACATTTCCTTGAGCAAGGGGGTAGGCCTGCGTAACAGATTGGTATGCTGGTGTGTCAGAGACATAGTGCTAGTGTTAGTGGGAGAAAATTTTTTCAGAGGAGGTGCATGAGCTGGTCGTAGCGGAAACGGGGGTAAGAGGCGCGGATCCATAAAAAGCCGGAAGAGAGAAGTAGAACTTTTATGGCTAGGATTGTTGGGAATAGTTCTGGGGAGGGGTTGAGTGAGCTTGGATTGAGGAATAGGATGGTAGTTAAGGTGTTTATTAGTATGATGTTTGCGTATTCAGCTAGAAAGAATAGGGCGAATGGGCCCGCAGCGTATTCGACGTTGAAGCCTGATACTAGCTCTGATTCGCCCTCTGTTAGGTCGAATGGAGCGCGGTTTGTTTCGGCAAGTGTGGAGATATATCATATTATTGCAAGGGGTCAAGAGGAGAAGATGAGGTATAGTGGTTCTTGGGTTGTGGCAAGTGTGGTTAGGGCGTAACTCCCGCTTAATATAATAACAGATAGGAGAATAATAGCTAGTGTTACTTCATAGGAGATGGTTTGTGCTACTGCTCGTAGTGCGCCGATCAGGGCGTATTTTGAGTTTGACGCTCATCCTGATCATAGAATTGAGTAGACTGCTAGGCTTGATATGGCTAAGAGGAAGAGAAGGCCTAGGTTTAGGTCGGTGAGGGGGAAGGGGAGTGGGAGGGGGATCCAGATTGTGATCGCCAGGAGAAGGGCTAGTATGGGGGTTATAGTGAAGAGGAGTGGGGAGGAAGTAGATGGGCGAATAGGTTCTTTGATGAATAGTTTTACTCCGTCTGCTACTGGTTGTAGGAGGCCGAATGGGCCTACAATGTTTGGGCCCTTTCGGGCTTGTATGTAGCTTAAGATTTTTCGTTCCACTAGTGTCAGATAGGCGACTGCAATGAGGATTGGGATGGCATAGGATAGGGATATGGCTAAGTGAGCTGAGATAGGTTGTCAAATCATGGTGGGGCTAGGGAGAGGATTTGAACCTCTGAATAAAGGGCTTAAGCCTTTTGCATTTGCCGGGCTCTGCCACACTAGCGATCCTTTTCTAGGATGATTGGGATGTGGGTCAGTCTTGTTTGGTAGTTTAGTTGGGTTCACTACTTGGGGGGAGGCGTGCTTGTGGTATGGGCCTCACTTTTCCGGTCCTTTCGTACTAGGGAAAGTCTGTCATAGATAGAAACCGACCTGGATTACTCCGGTCTGAACTCAGATCACGTAGGACTGTTAATCGTTGAACAAACGAACCCTTAATAGCGGCTGCACCATTAGGATGTCCTGATCCAACATCGAGGTCGTAAACCCCCTCGTCGATATGGGCTCTTGGAGGGGATTGCGCTGTTATCCCTGGGGTAGCTTGGTCCATTGGTCAATTGTATTGGGTCTGGTTGCTGTTAGCACGTTGAGGGGTTACTCTTGGTTAAGAGGTAGGATCTTATTTTTGGAGGATTTGCTTTTCTCCAAGGTCGCCCCAACCGAAAAATGCGGACCAGCGTTTTGTTTGGATCGTGGGCCTAGTAGGTTTTGGGTTGTGTGTGGTGGTCGCTGATTTTCAAGTTCCACAGGGTCTTCTCGTCTTATGGGCTTATTCCTGCTTTTGCACAGGAAGATCAATTTCATTGATTGTCTGCAAGAGACAGTTAAGACCTCGTTTAGCCATTCATACAAGTCTCGATTTATGGGACAATTGATTGCGCTACCTTCGCACGGTTAGGATACCGCGGCCGTTAAACAGAAGTGTCACTGGGCAGGCATCACCTTCAATACTTGGCTGGCTGAAGGCTATGTTTTTGGTAAACAGTCGGGCCTTGAGATTGCCTAGTTCCTTTTGCAGATTTGAATCTTTCTAATGGGCGCTCCTGAGTTGGGCTAACAGGACAGATTTAATACTCAGCTTGTTGGATTGGGAGTATTGGTTTATGGTCTGTTAATAATGTGGTGATGTAAGCTTGCGCTCTAGAGGGTGGCCCCCGATTACTCATTTTAGCATTAATTCTCCTATTGTTATAGGTTGGCCTGTTATGGATAAGGGAGTCCTGTTGGTTTTTAGATTTTTGAGGGTAGAGCTTTGACGCATTCTTTGTTGGTGGCTGCTTGAGGGCCTACAGTCTGGGGATAGTCAGGCAGTTATCCGCTAGAGGAGGTTGTGTTCTTTTTTAAAGGGGCTGTACCCCCTTTAAATTATTCTTGATCTATCACATGATGGTTAGGGTTGTGTCCGGGGGGGAAAAAAGATTAAGAGAGAACTTAGATTCATTTCACAGGCAACCAGCTATCACCTGGCTCGGTTGGCTTTTCACCTCTACTAACAAGTCATCCCACTCTTTTGCAACAGAGACGGGTTCGCTCATGGGGTAGCTGCTTGTGAGTAGCTCGCTCAGGTTTCGGGGGGGCAAGCTTAAATTCGTTTTGCTTGGTTATTCTTGCTAAATCATGATGCAAAAGGTACAAGGGTTAATCTTTGCTGCTTCTTGCTTGGGGTTTCATTATTATTTCATCTTTCCCTTGCGGTACTGATCTCTATTGCGCCAGTGTTAGTGCCTTTTCTGTCACCCATACTAAGGCGGGAGAATGTTTTAGTTTGGTGAGTAGTGGAGTAAATTTTTGGTTGTTTGGTTGTGTGATGTGGTTGGGCTAGAGTTAGGCTTCAAGACGATCTGGTGGGTGGCAGATATCTCTCAGGTGTAAGCTGAGTGCTTTGGTTGTAGCTACGTCTTGATATGCTAAGTGCACCTTCCGGTACACTTACCTTGTTACGACTTACCTCGTCTTCAGCTGTGGGCGAGCATTAGTTTATATATGCATGTAGCTTGTGAGGAGGGTGACGGGCGGTATGTACGTGCCTCAGGGCCGGTTTAAAGAGGGCTTTATTATCCCGCTTTACTGCTAAATCCGCCTTCTAGGGACGAGTTTCATGTCCCCTTTCGTGAAAGTATCTATCTTAGAAAATGTAGCCCATTTCTTCCACTCCATAGGCTATACCTTGACCTGTCTTGCTAGCGGAGGGCTATTAGGCTCACTGTTAGGCTCTCAGGGGAGGTGGGCTGGCGACGGCGGTATATAGGCTGTTTTGGCAAGGAGTGGTTGGGTGCATCGTGGGTTATCGATTATAGAACAGGCTCCTCTAGGTGGGTTTGGGGCACCGCCAAGTCCTTAGAGTTTTAAGCGTTTGTGCTCGTAGTTCTCAGGCGGACACTTTGGTGGTAGAAAGTATCAAGATTTAGGGCTAGGCATAGTGGGGTATCTAATCCCAGTTTGTGTTCTAGCTTTCGTGGGATTTAATCAGTCGAGGGTGCTAAGATCATCTTGAGGGTGTCCTTAGGTACATCTTGGGCTTATGACGGCTTAGTTGTATTTCGATCTTAGTTGTTAGGATAGCATGGTACCACTCTTTACGCCGTGTTACAGTTAATTTGGGTTCCTTGTGTGACCGCGGTGGCTGGCACAAGATTTACCAACCCTTAGGTGCTGCTATAACTAAGTCGAGTTTTCACTCATTGCTTAATACTAGTTACTGCTGAGTACCCGTGGGGGTGTGGCTAAGCAAGGCGTCTTGGGCTGCGGCGGTGGGCGAGCCTGATGCCCGCTCCTTTCGTCTGGGTTGTGAGAGCTTTAGGGCATTTACACTGGGGCGCAGATACTTGCATGTATACATTTAGCAGGAATTAACAGTAAGGTTAGGACTAAGTCTTTTGTCCTTGGGTGCATGCAGCAACATCTTGGCATCTTCAGTGCCATGCTTTAGTTGTAAGCTACAGGGAC